AAAAGGAAGACCTTTTACTCATACTCAAATTGTTTCGTTTTGACAGGAATCAATAAAAAAAAAAAAGAAAATCCGGGGGACGGTTCATGAATTTGAAATCAATCTATGGGTTAAGAAGTTGGAGTAAGGAGTTGTGTTGAAAAATCTAAAACTGGAAAGGCATTTTAGAATTTTTATGAAAATTGAATAATGATCTAAAGATATCCATTAAACACAGTCTAAAAAAATGGATCAATCGTTGAATTCGTTTCAATTGAGAGATTAAATCCGGTATAAATATTAGAAAGGGCGGAAACCCCATCTTCGCAAACATGAATAGATATATCTTTATTTTACAATTTTTCACAAAAAAGATTTATGCGGAAGGATTTGTCTTTGATGAAAAGTTTTCTATTTTTAGAGTTCAATTTTTTAATAATTTTAATTCAATGTAGATACCTATCCAAAATAATATGAATGACTCACTATTAACTCGGTTTTTTGGCCATAATCATTATGTAGGAGAGGTGGCCGAGTGGTTCAAGGCGTAGCATTGGAACTGCTATGTAGACTTTTGTTTACCGAGGGTTCGAATCCCTCTCTTTCCGTACTCTTCACCTAATTCACCAATGTTACTGACTGCAATGCATCAAATAAGAATGTATACTCCAACAGTTAGACCTTTCTTTTCTTTGATATCGATTATGTATTCCTAATCCAAATCTTCTGTGGTACGAAAAATACTGGGCAAAATGGACAAGGAATGAAAATCCCCTACCGATCTATGATACATGAATGAGATCAAAATCCCCAGATCAAACCCCTTACCTTACTTACCCCGGGTCCCTTTACTTAAGCCAAAATGGAGAGGTCAAAATTGTCCGAACCCTTGTTATTTTAGTTGGGGTTAAGTCTGACGAGAGTAATATTCTACAACTAGCAATTCATTTATTTTCAAACCGACCCATTTACTATCTATTATTTGATTGACGAATCCTTCATATTGGAATGGGTGAAGAGTCAAATGGTTTGGCAACTCCTCGCGGGGGGATGAATCAAGATAATTTTGAATCAGAGCCCTAGATTTTTGCTCATCCCTCACTGTAATAATATCTCGGGGTTTACAGCGATAACTTGGTATATCTACTATACGACCATTAACTAAAATATGTCTATGGTTAACTAATTGGCGGGCTTGAGGAATAGTCGAAGCCATACCCAATCGAAAAAGGATGTTATCCAAACGCATTTCAAGTAATTGTAGTAAAACCTGACCTGTTGATCCTTTGGCTTTTCCGGCGATACGAACGTATTTAAGTAATTGTTGTTCTGTAAGACCATAATGAAAGCGCAATTTTTGTTTTTCTTCTAAACGAATACGATATTGAGATTTTTTTCCGGGGCGCGATTGGTTTCTAAGATCGCTTCCGGCTCTAGGCTTTTTACTAGTTAGTCCCGGTAAAGCCCCCAGACGACGGATTTTTTTGAAACGAGGCCCTCTGTAACGTGACATAAAGACTCCTTATTTTTTATGAAATTTCATAAAACAAAATTAAAACTAAACTAAAATATGATAAATTAATCGAAATTTACTGAAGTATTGTATTACAAAGAATAATTAGAGGAATTGTATCAATATCCGGACCTTATTGTATATAAATAATTGTATTATATAAATAAAAAGAATTTAAAATAATAATAAAAAAAATTCAGGGTTCTTTTCTTGATTGATTTGTTCTACAGAGACCGAACTCCTCCAATCCCATTTTTATTCATAATTGGAAGTTCCTACGAGATGATAGGGTGACCCTTGGGAAAAGGGAAAGAAGTTTTTCGCTTTGATTTCACATTATCAATTATGTAAAAAATAAAAAATCAAACAAACGGAGAAAAGCCGGCTATCGGAATCGAACCGATGACCATCGCATTACAAATGCGATGCTCTAACCTCTGAGCTAAGCGGGCTCACATAACATAAATTGTACACGTATACTAATTTAGTAAACTACTGAGATATTAACTGTTCATTCTTAGCTATTTCATAAGAAATATGATATATAGAAAAATAGAAATATCAAAAATAAGGAAGAATAGAAAATAGAATTTTAGAATTTCCAAACATATTGGATATTTGAATATTATAGAACATACCTATTAATATAGCGATATAAAATTTTGATCTATTTCTCAAATATATGTTTATCAATAATAAATATCTTAATTAGCTTAATTAGATGGTAAGATTTTTTTTACTATTCTATGTTTACTATTTTTTATTACATAATTTTATTATATTTCATATATATTTTATATATAGAAATATATATATTTCATTTTAATTTAATTTGAAAATATATTTTAATATATCATTTTAAATAAAATCGAGTAAAGTAATGTAATTAAGTTTAGAATCTTATTCTATTTCTATATTTATTGCTATTTCTATATTTATTGTATATTACATTTCTATATTTATTGTATATTACAATCTTATAATATTATTATTTATTATATATAATTCGAAATAATTTCATATTTAATTAATAAATAATTTTATTTTGAATTCTCTTCTAATTCTAAATTAACGGAATGGTTAGTTATAGCTAGTTTTAGTTATGGCTATTAATTGAATTTAAAATTAATAATACTCAAATCTTCCTTTTCGTTTTTTTGTTATGTTATAATGTTTTTTTTTGTTATGTTATAGAAGGCCTGCCCTAAGAATAACATGAAAGATAAAAGCGCAATCCAGATCATAATGAAACACTCCTCTGGTTTCATTCGGAAAGGTGAAAGCTAAGACGAAAAAAAAAAAAAAAAAGAATTGACCGTTCAAGTATTTAAAATTTCACGCTAAAAACGGTAGAAATAGGGGCATATATAAGTATAATAAATATATATTATACTATAATATATATGTTATGCGATCTATATTGAATTGATGATATAGAAATGATAGAATCATTTCTGATTGGACCAAATACGGGTCTCCGATAGAGATGAAAGAAAATATACAAGAAATCAAATAGTCGAAAAAACTTTTCAATATAGGAACCGGTATCTAATGAATTCAACCGGTCCAGCATAATAGAAATGAAAGAAAAAGGGGGGGGGCGGCATCATGATGTGATCTTAATCACATCAAAAAAAAGAGGGGATATGGCGAAATTGGTAGACGCTACGGACTTAATTGGATTGAGCCTTGGTATGGAAACCTACCAAGTGAGAACTTTCAAATTCAGAGAAACCCTGGAATTAAAAATGGGCAATCCTGAGCCAAATCCTGTTTTATGAAAATAAACAAGGGTTTCATAAACCGAAAATAAAAAAGGATAGGTGCAGAGACTCAATGGAAGCTGTTCTAACAAATGGAGTTGGCTGCATTGTGTTAGTAAAGGAATCCTTCCATCGAAACTTCAGCAAGGATGAAGGATAAACCTATATACATACGTATAGTACTGAAATACTATCTCAAAATGATTAATGACGACCCAAATCTGTATTTTTTTATATTTATATGAAAAATGAAAGACTTGTTGTGAATCGATTAAAAATTGAAAAAAGAATCGAATATTCATTGATCAAACCATTCACTCCACCGTAGTCTGATAGATCTTTTTAATAATTGATTAATCGGACGAGAATAAAGATAGAGTCCCATTATACATGTTAATATCGACAACAATGAAATTTATAGTAAGAGGAAAATCCGTCGACTTTAGAAATCGTGAGGGTTCAAGTCCCTCTATCCCCAAAACGACCCGGTTGACTCCCTAATTATTTATTTTCATTTTATCATTTTGTTAGCGATTCAAATCAAAATTCGTTATATTTATCATTCATTCTCATTCTACTCTTTTCTTTCACAAATGGATCTGAGCTAAAATTTTTTTCTTATCACAAGACTTGTGTGTGATATATATGATACGCGTACAGTACAAATGATTTGAGCAAGGAATCCATTAAATTTGAATAATTAACAATACATATCATTACTTGTACTGTACTGAAACTTTGAAAATTTATTTTTGAAGATCCAAGAAATTCTATTAGATCCTGTATAATACTTTGTAATACTTTTTCGTTTTTCTAATTGACTAATTGACATAGACCCAAGTCCTATATTAAAATAAAATGAGGATGATGCGTCGTGAATGGTCGGGATAGCTCAGCTGGTAGAGCAGAGGACTGAAAATCCTCGTGTCACCAGTTCAAATCTGGTTCCTGGCACATGAGTAATTTGTATGAGTATATATTCTAAAAATTAATTGATATGGGTCGACATACATATTCATTAATAGTATAAATCATGATACATATTTATCCATCTAAATGTCGGAGATATACCCCTTATATATATCATATGTATATAAAGTATACAAAAGAATTCCATTTTGTTTCCTCTTGTTTTTTTATTTGTCCATACTGTGTCTCCTTTTGTTCAAAAAAAACGTTAATACTTTATACATATTCGAAAGGCTAAATTAGTTAGTTGAAAGAGAAAAAGTATAGTCTAGAGGAGTTGAAGGATGGGAATCGCCAAAGTTCATTTCAGATACAGTACAAATAGAATATGATCCTCTTTCATTTCCTTCTATATTTTTTTCAGATTCTATTTCTTCATTTCCTCCTATGTTACTTTCTATAGCCCATCTAAGTGATGTGCGCGGTACATAGTTCATAATGCGGAACTCTTTTAGTTTCATCCTAGTGGCTCGGCTCATTCGAAAAAGTATCTTCAAAATTTGAGAATCTCAATGAATCCTCTAATTTTTTTTTTTAGTATTTATTTTATTTAGCCCACCCAATAACTAAAAAAAAAATAATATGTGAATGAAACTTCAATTACTATGTTTGATCTCGAAGAGAATGTACAAAAATTCTTTGAATATCTGGAGTTGTAGAAGTGAAGATTAGTTTCTGATTATTCAATGAGCATCTTGTATTTCATAAAAATTAGGGGCAATATAATCCTTACGTAAAGGCCATCCTATCCAACTTTCAGGCATTAAGATACGTTT